TTTCAGTCCTCTGCTCTACCAACTGAGCTATCCCGGCCATTACAGAAGTATCATCCGCATTTTACTAGATGACTTAGGTCTATGTCAATTAAAAGAAACGCAATAGTAGTAAATAAAAAAAGTTTTTGACCGGGAATTTCTTGGATCTGCGAAAAGAAGACTTTATAAGTTTTAAAATGAAAAATGATATAGATTTTAAATAATTTAAATCTATATTTCTTTCTCATTTGTACGTTTATGATATATCCCACAAGAATAGAATAAGAAAATAAATTATAGTTTGTAAAAGCGTAGGATGAATGAAAAAAGATAAAGAATTCTTGAATAACTAAAAAAAGGGTAAGGTGGCAAACAGGCTTTTTGGGGGAGTAGAGTTGGGGATAGAGGGACTTGAACCCTCACGATTTTAAAAGTCAACGGATTTTCATCTTACTATAAATTTCATTGTTGTCAGTATTGACATGTAAAATGGGACTCTATCTTTATTCTCGTCCGATTAATAAGTTCCGCTAAGGATCTATCAGACTATGAAGTGAATCATTTGATTCAATACAAGGTAGTGAACTCCATTTGTTAGAACAGCTTCCATTGAGTCTCTGCACCTATCCCTTTTTTCTCGGCTTCTAAACTCCGGTTTGTTCGCGTAAACCAGGATTTGGCTCAGGATTGCCCATTGTTAATTCCAGGGTTTCTCTGAATTTGAAAGTTATCACTTAGTAGGTTTCCATACCAAGGCTCAATCCAATTAAGTCCGTAGCGTCTACCAATTCCGCCATATCCCCTTTTTTGCTTTGAGATTAGGATCTCATTATGATGCCTTTCCACTTTTTCTTATGCCGAAACCTCGGCATTCATTACATATGGCTACTTTTTTTTATTTCTTTGGTATCTTCTTTCATTTTTTTTAGCCCCATCCATATTGATTTAGTCTAATCAACAAAGATTCTATCATTTTTGTATTTGCAATTCAATATGGTTATATATTACATAACATATATATGTTCTTCCTTTTCTCATCTTTGTATTAAATTTTAATCTATAGTCGAACGGTCGATTCTTTTTTTTTTTTTTACTTCCATGAAAAAAAAATTTCAATTATTATTGAAACTTAGAATCCTAGAATGTGCAACGGAACAAGATTTTAAGTCTACTTCGTAGATTTGAAATTCGAATAATTCTAAAAAGTTCTATTCCAATATTCATTTCAGATAGTAATTCTAATAATTCTATAATATTAGAAAAAAAATACAAAGACAAAAAGTCTAAAATAATAATAATAGCATGAGGTTAGAACAAAAAAAAAAAGAATTTCAAAAATTTCAAATCAGATATCATTTAACTTAAAAAAAAGATTTCTGATCTAATTAAAATTTAGAAAGTCAATATATTGCTATATTCTATTAATTAATTAAGGTTATGTTTTATTTAATGATAGTCACTATTTTTTTTGAGCTATATTATGTTCTAGAATATATATAGAATATGATTACTTCTAAATAGATAAGGAAAAATAGGAATAGAATAGTTAATTGAGACGATCTAGTAGTTTAGTGAATTTGTATGCATGCGCTATTTTATTTGAGCCCGCTTAGCTCAGAGGTTAGAGCATCGCATTTGTAATGCGATGGTCATCGGTTCGATTCCGATAGCCGGCTTTTCCATATTTTTTTTTCGTTTTTTTTTTTACATTATTTTTAATGTACTTTCAAAATCAAAGAAGATTGAAAAGACTTCTTTCACCTTTTTCCAAGAGTTACCACGCCATTTATATTATGGCGTATAAACTTCCATATAGGAATATATATTGGGTAAAAGGGTTAGATCTTTGCAAAATAAAGAAAATAAAGGAAAATTTTTGTGATTTTTTTTATTTATATATATTGTATATACAATAAAAAAAAATCTGTATATTGAGAGAATATATCTGCTGACTCTTTGTATTCCAACAGTTTATTGAAGTGGATTTCACGTCATTTATCATTATCATTTAGTTCAGTTTTAATTTTGTTTAGTTTTGTACAATTTCAATAAAAAAAGGAGTCTTTATGTCACGTTACCGAGGGCCTCGTTTTAAAAAAATACGCCGTCTGGGGGCTTTACCGGGACTAACTAGTAAAAGGCCTAGGGCAGGGAGCGATCTTAGAAACCAATCACGCTCCGGAAAAAAGTCTCAATATCGTATTCGTTTAGAAGAAAAACAAAAATTGCGTTTTCATTATGGTCTTACAGAACGACAATTACTTAAATATGTTCGTATCGCCGGAAAAGCCAAGGGGTCAACGGGTCAAGTTTTATTACAGTTACTTGAAATGCGTTTGGATAACATCCTTTTTCGATTGGGTATGGCTTTAACTATTCCTCAAGCGCGCCAATTAGTTAACCATGGACATATTTTAGTTAATGGTCGTATAGTTGATATACCAAGTTATCGCTGCAAACCCCGAGATATTATTACAGTGAAGGATGAACAAAACTCTAGAACTTTGGTTCAAAATCTTCTGGATTCATCTGCCCCCGAGGAATTGCCAAATCATCTGACTCTTCACACATTCCAATATGAAGGGTTAGTCAATCAAATAATAGATAGGAAATGTGTCGGTTTGAAAATAAATGAATTGCTTGTCGTAGAATATTACTCTCGACAGACTTAAAAAACCTAACTTAAGTAAAAAAAAATAACTGAAAACAAGAGTTCGGACAACTCCCCTTTGCCCTCTTTTTTGATTACAAAGGCATAAGGTAAGGGATTTTGTAGGGGAATCTTTTTACTATTAATGTATCATAGATTGGTAGGGAGTTTTGGATTCCTTGTTTGTTCTTCCCAGCATTTTCCATATCAAAAAAATGGAGGTTTTATATCTATTCTTTTTTTTTTTATTTGATACATTGTGGTCAATCACGTAAGATTGGTGAATTAGTTGAAAGTACGGAAAGAGAGGGATTCGAACCCTCGGTAAACAAAAGTCTACATAACAGTTCCAATGTTACGCCTTCAACCACTCGGCCATCTCTCCGACAGCAGGATTATGACTGAGTGCCTGGGTGAATAGCGAGTTATTCATCTAAGTTTTTTAGATTATGGTTAATAGATACCTTTTTTGACCGGAAAAAATTGGAAGTCTAAGGTTTTTTGATTTTAACGAGTCCGCTTTTATGTTAGTTTGTACTATAAAATTCCTTTGTTTGTGAGAAAATTTTCTCACAAAAGAAAAGGTAAAGGAAATAAAAAGAGTTATAGAATGGATTACTACCTATGCCAAGATCGCGTATAAATGGAAATTTTATTGATAAAACCTTTACAATTGTAGCCGATATCTTATTACGAGTGATTCCGACAACTTCCGGAGAAAAAGAGGCATTTACTTATTACAGAGATGGTGCGATTTGATTAGCATTTTTTTTTTTTATTTCTCGCCGATTTGGAATATAAAGAAAAACCAGTATTGAAAAAAATCTACGCTTTTGAAGGTGAAGTTTATAATATAAAAAAAACAATCCCTTCTGTCATGTATCCACGATTAATGCAGCCTTAGATGCTTCAATTGTTAATTCTAGTATTGAGCAAAAGGTTTTTACCTATGGTTCCCGTATTACAGATCAATCCTACTATACTAATACAATATACGAATAGGAGGCATAGGGGAAGAAGCACTACGCCGAGAAATCAACAACACGAAAACTTTCTTCAAAATGATTCCTTTTCTTTCTTCGTCTTTTGGATTGGGACTAATTCAAATGGTTGGAACAATAAACATCCATCTCGTTCGTACTTTGGATACCCGTATAACCATTGAAGACTGTTGAAGTGACTAATTCCTGGAAATTTAGGGGCGTTGAGAACAAAGAAATTTTTAGAGTTTCCTTTCTTATTTTTATCTAGCATGAACCCACTTGATAGTAAGAAAAGATCTTTTGCAAGAAGGTTGGCTAGGGATTTCTTGTAAAAACATTAGCCCCACTTAGTTCATAATGACATCAAATTTTTCCATATATTTTTTTCATTATGCACCTAAAGGAGGAGCCGTATGAGATGAAAATCTCACATACGGTTTTGAAACGGAGAATTCGTTAAAGCGAATGACGACCGTAACGGATGTCGGCTCAATCTGAAGGAAATTATGCGGAAGCATTACAGAATTATTATGAAGCTATGCGACTAGAAATTGACCCCTATGATCGAAGTTATATACTCTATAATATAGGCCTTATCCACACAAGTAATGGGGAACATACCAAAGCTTTAGAATATTATTTTCGGGCATTAGAACGAAACCCCTTTTTACCACAAGCTTTTAATAACATGGCTGTGATCTGTCATTACGTGCGACTATCTCCACTATAGAAAAAAAGAACGAACGGCTAGTCAATGAAATACTAGAAACACAAAAAAGGGCTTTCTACATAAGCATCGTCCAAAACGATTTTTTATCAGCTGTAGCAAATAAATAAACTTCATAGATCGAAATATGAAGGAAAGACTAGATATGCCTAAATACTTTCTTTTCTATGGATAAAAAATATTTAATTGATAGAGGAAGCACCGTAAAGATCAAGTTGAAAGGTTTTGGACCGATACAATAAGAGCTGTTTATTTATATCAAAATATGAGATAAATCTTAGGAATCTACTTATGTAATAGAGTGAATCACCTAAGGTATTGAGCAGCGGTGTAGCATCAGATCCTAAAGACAGTAAGTCTTTTTCTTTTTTTTTATGAAGTATGAAAAAAGTCTTTTTCAAAGATTCTATATAAATTTTTATATGAAAGGGGGATAGTTACCTTTCAGAAAATTCGAATATCTAATAACAGTGGACATGCCTTTTTTTTCTGAAGGTAGGAGAAAAGATAAAACTTATTATATTAATTAATATTAATATATTTAAATTTATTATATAAAACTGAAAGTTTGAAACTCATGTAATTACTCTCTTTTGTTTAATCCAAGAAAAACCTAATATCTAAAAGATATCTCTTTCAATTAGACATTCAATTAGATATA